ATATAGAAGAGAAAGAGCGAAGAATTGAAAGAATGGTTCGGAACAAAGAAATGGAAGAACTAGAACCGTATGGATTTCCAAAGACTCCATGGATAGGAACTAAAAACGAGATATCGAAGTAGTTCTGATGATTCAGTATATCATCACTTCAATTCGGAGTTCTTAGTTACTTTGACCGGGTGGATCTTAGTGATGGAATAATAAGTAATAATTCATTGGTTGATTGTATCATTAATCATTTCTTTATTTTGGTGCGAGGAACTTACCATGAATCCACTGATTTCTGCCGCTTCCGTTATTGCTGCTGGATTGGCCGTAGGGCTTGCTTCTATTGGACCTGGAGTTGGTCAAGGTACTGCTGCGGGCCAAGCCGTAGAAGGTATCGCGAGACAACCAGAAGCAGAGGGTAAAATACGAGGTACTTTATTGCTTAGTCTGGCTTTTATGGAAGCTTTAACAATTTACGGACTGGTCGTGGCATTAGCGCTTTTATTTGCGAATCCTTTTGTTTAATCCTATTCTATAAACGTGAAAATACGTACTTCTTTTCTTATTTTATTGCCGTCGACTTACCGCTTGCTTCTTCGAATTATATCAAAACTTCACTCCACTTCTTCGTTGAGACAATACTCCGGGGAAGGTCTGATTTGAGGATGAGGAATTAGTAGATCCACTCGCTTTCTCACTTCCCGTCCTTAATTTAATGGAAACCCCTTTTGACTTTTAGGAAGCGTTGCAGGTATTTCGCAATTGACATGAAACCGGGGACCTAATAAGTATCTTATTGGGAACTTCAATTGAAATAAAATAATACTAAAGAATCCATTTTTGAAATTTGAAAATGATTTCAAATGAAATGAATATATTCATATTTAAAATAAGTCAATTAATAAAAAAAAAGAAATCAATAATAAAAAAACAGGACGAAGTAATACAAAAAGAACTCTGTTCGATTTTGTTAGTCCTATCTATAAGAGGAGAGCATATGAAAAATGTAACCGATTCTTTCGTTTCCTTGGGTTACTGGCCATCCGCCGGGAGTTTCGGGTTGAATACCGATATTTTAGCAACAAATCTAATAAATCTAAGTGTAGTGCTTGGTGTATTGATCTTTTTTGGAAAGGGAGTGTGTGCGAGTTGTGTATTTCAAGAATAGGCTGGATCCAACCGGCTGCATTTTCTTTTTTTTTTTTTATTTATAAATAGGGAAGAAAGGTGCACGATCTCGACGAATTACTTCTGAATAAATTAAGAAATCATATGTAAGAACCATAGCATTTCGTGACTCATTGGTAAATCAACTTTGATTCTCTATCAACCAATAATGTGGGACCATTAACATGGTTAAAGCTAAACCGCCTGAAGTCCAGGCACAACATGGTACTCTTTCTACCACTACGTTAGTACGGAGATGGTTTCAAAATGAATAGTTGGCAATTTATCCGATATAGAACACTCATATCGATAAAATGATTTGAACCATTTACTGGAAAAATGGGTGTCTCGCCCTTTTTTTATCCAATGCTGAATCGACGACCTATGTATAAAATAAGAAGAATTTTTTGGATTTGAAGAAAAAAAAAACAACTTTGCTGACAATTACAGATTTTTTTTGTCTGGTCGGAAGAGTCCTCTGAATATTCTGGTCTTGTATCAGTTTCCATATCTTGGAATACGAACAGAGAAGAGAGGGTAGGCTCATTACATTAAAAGATATGGGAATGCTCATAACATAAGTAACTGAGCGTGAGAGCCAAATGAATCGAAAGATTCATGTTTGGTTCGGGAAGAGATCATGGAAGTGAAGTTGTGAAATGAATGGGAAAATAATCTACTTTCATTAAGTGATTTATTAGATAATCGAAAACAGAGGATTCTGAGTACTATTCGAAATTCAGAAGAACTACGCGGAGGAGCTATTGAGCAGCTCGAAAAAGCCCGGGCTCGCTTACGGAAAGTGGAAATGGAAGCAGATGAGTTTCGAGTGAATGGATACTCTGAGATAGAACGAGAAAAACAGAATTTGATTAATGCCACTTATGAGAATTTGGAACGATTAGAAAATTACAAAAATGAAACCATTCATTTTGAACAACAAAGAGCAATTAATCAGGTCCGACAGCGAGTTTTCCAACAAGCCTTACAAGGAGCTCTAGGAACTCTGAATAGTTGTTCGAACAGCGAGTTACATTTACGCACCATCAGTGCTAATATTGGCATGCTCGGGGCCATGAAAGAAATAACTGATTAGCCCTTTTACTGTAGGCATTATTTTTTTTTTTTTTTTCTCCCTTTGTTTCCGAAAAAGAATTAAGAGACACTAATGGTAACCATTCGAGCCGACGAAATTAGTAATATTATCCGTGAACGTATTGAACAATATAATCGAGAAGTCACGATTGTGAATACCGGCACCGTACTTCAAGTAGGCGATGGCATTGCTCGTATTCATGGTCTTGATGAAGTAATGGCAGGGGAATTAGTAGAATTTGAAGAGGGT